AAAGAAAAAATATGGTGGACCAACTGATCTTTACATCAGTTGATGAAAGAGCCCAATGCAAAAAAATGCATGTTGGGTCTTTGAAACAGTTCGAATCATTTCGATAGTAAAATCAAAAGTTTCATCTGTTTTACCGAGAAGGTCTACGGTTCAAGTCCGTATAGCCCTAAGACATTCCAGTTTTTTTTTGTGTAGTACTAGAATAGTAATCGAAATTTTATTTTAGTAATTTTATATTTATTTTATATATTTATTTTAGTAGTAGTAGGAACAAGAAAATAAAAATCAACACAATAAATAAAAGAAATTCATTCCAACAGAGGGTTTGTGAAATCTAGAACCAAATACCCATCTCTCTTCATACACTTTCATGAATGAATTATATATGATAAATATCATTATCAATATGATCAATGATATCAATATGATCAATGATCTTTTTCCTAATTTTCCTTTCTGAAACTCTGAACTGAAAGAGTTACACTTTTTTTTTTGTTTGTTTTGTGCTTTGGTATACCCAATCTCAGTCAGTTTAGGAAAGGAAAACCATGACATAATTCTTGCTAAAGACTTCAACTGACCTAAGTCAATCTAATATTAAGTCACATGGATCTAGGACCTATCTTTTCTTGATCCTGAATATATGTAGAAACCCTCTGATTAATCACTTTTTGTTTTGGCGTAAGAAAAAAAAAGTATGCGCAGAGAGGAAAAAAAAGAAAAATGAAAAGGAAAAAGTATGTATCCCCATCCGTCTCAGTGAATTTGAGGTATGTATGAATACCTATCAAATAGATTAGTGACACATGTCAGGAACCAGACTTGAACTGGTGACACGAGGATTTTCAGTCCTCTGCTCTACCAACTGAGCTATCCCGACCATTACCTGTGCATCATCCTAGCGAAGTACTTGTATCTATGTCAATGTCAATGAAAAAAACTAAAAAAGTCTTAAAAAACTAGTTTCTTAGATCTCGGAAATGTAAGGATAATGATAAATTATATGAGCTGTGAATGATTCGATAACAGAGACGGGTATTGTTTCTATACAAATGAAGTTGCATCGGAAGATGGATTCGAAGGAGATACGAGGATTTCGATTTTGATTTGGATCTATTTGTGAATGTGAGAGAACAAAGTAAATTCAACGAGAAAGATATTGAATTTACTTTGTTTGAGTTTGAGCTGAATCGCTCATGAAAAAAAAAAGGATAAATCAATAGTGAGAATGAGGAAGTAAAATGGGCTTTTTCTTGGGGATAGAGGGACTTGAACCCTCAAGATTTTGAAAATCGACGGATTTTCCTTTTACTATAAATTTCATTGTTGTCGGTATTGACATGTAAAATGGGACTCTCTCTTTATTCTCGTCCGATTGATATTCAAAAGATATATCAAACTCTAGAATGAATCATTCATTTGATTAATGAACAGTAGAATTCCATTCTTTTTTCAATCGAAACTGGAACGAATTCACAATACAAGTTTTTCTAGATCTTTTGATCTTATAATAATTATTTGATTATTTGATCTCTATCATTCTAATTATTAATATCTTATTAATATTAATATCGAATTGAATTAATACTTACATTTTACATTACACTATATTAGATCTACTGAAATTATACATAGATTTATATAGATCATATACATACAATTATGACGATTATTCTTTCTGGCATTTCAATATTTCTGTCATTTTGATTGAACTACTAACGTAACGTAGTAAATTTCATTCGTTAGAACAACTTCCGTTGAGTCTCTGCACCTATCCCTTATTTATTTATTTATTTATTAATCTCTGAAATTTATGAAAAAAAAAAGATTTGGCTCAGGATTGCCCATTTTTAGTTCCAGGGTTTCTCTGAATTTGGAAGTTACCACTTAGCAAGTTTCCATACCAAGGCTCAACCCAATCAAGTCCGTAGCGTCTACCAATTTCGCCATATCCCCCCTTTCTTTGAGACAAGGATCCGGTTGTCATTCCATCCAACTCTTTCATTGATCTTGGAACTGTTGAATTCATTAGGTAATGATTAATGATTCCTATATCAAAAAAGTGTATGCTGCTATTTTCTTTTTATCCTCTATTCTATCTCTATCATTAACCCTATTTGTTTTGTTTCAGTCCAAAATAATTCTATCATTGATGTATTCGCAATTCAATATGAATATTTCAATAAGAAATTATATATTATAAAATTGGATAAAACTATATGCTATATGAATGCTATATGATCAAATTAAATTATAATTCAAATTATAATATATATCTATATATATATTATATAGATTATAGATACAGACCACAATAGACCACATAGATCTATGCCTTTCCTCCTCTTCTTCATTTGGAAGGTACTATTGGAAATAGTGGAACGATCAATATTCATTCTTGTCTTTTTTTTGTATTAAATTTTGGTCAGTTTTAGTCATCTATTTTCATTATTCGAATAGAAATCCATAGAATATGAAGAATATGATTCTCTTTCGTTTTGAACTCTTTTCTTTTTTCTTTAGTTATTTTCTAAGATATAGAATATATAATTTCAGTATCTTAATTTAAAAATTATTTTTAGTGTATTCTATTCTTAGTGTATTCTTAGTTAAATATTTGATATTCTAGTTAGAAACTATAAAAATAAAAGGAAATTATTTATATCTAGTATTTCGATTTATATAAAGAAAAGAGATAAATTATCTATTTCAATTTCAATCAAATTCTTTCAGATCTGTTCTTGTATTCCTTATTCCTATACATTATTGCTCTTATCTTCGCCCGCTTAGCTCAGAGGTTAGAGCATCGTATTTGTAATACGATGGTCATCGGTTCGATTCCGATAGCCGGCTCTTTTTCTTTCCATGATTGAAAATCTCTAATCTCTACCCTCACTTTCTCTATCTCTAAGGTCAATTATGTCATGGTAACTCGCAGTTATATTTATGAATATGAATAATGAATAAAAAAAAAGGTTGACTAGATAGTAGATAGAACAATGAAATCTCTACAGAAGAGATTGGAAACCGTAGTCTTTACTTGAACTTCCTATCCTATACAAATACTATACAAAATACTATATAAATAATAAATACTATACAAAATACTATACAAATATTATATACAAATACAAATTACAAATACAAAAATTTCCTAATATCTAAAAACATAAAAATAGATACAATAAATATGAAATATTGATAAAATAAATTTCATTCTCTTCAATAGATTAAGTTTTGCTTTTCTGATACTTTCTACTCTAGTTCATAGTTCAGTCTGAATTTAAATTTTTTGGAAATGAAATTCCATAAAAAAAAAGGAACCTTTATATGTCTCGTTACCGAGGACCTCGTCTTCAAAAAATACGTCGTCTGGGGGCTTTACCGGGACTCACTAGTAAAAGACCCAGATTCAGAAGGTATATTAAAACTCGATTCCGATCTGGAAGAAGATCCCAATATCGTATTCGTTTACAACAGAAACAAAAATTGCGTTTTCATTATGGTTTGACAGAGCGACAATTACTGAAATATGTGCATATTGCCACAAAAGCAAAAGGGCCAACAGGTCAGGTTTTACTACAACTACTTGAGATGCGTTTGGATAACATCCTTTTTCGATTAGGTATGGCGTCGACCATACCTGGGGCCAGACAATTAGTTAACCATAGACACATTTTAGTTAATGGTCGTATAGTGGATATACCAAGTTATCGTTGCAAACCCAGAGACATTATTACTACGAAGGATAAAGAAAGATCGAAAGCTCTGATTCAAAAGTATCTTGTTTCATCCCCCCGCAGGAGAGTGCCAAAGCATTTGACTATTGACTCTTTAAAACATAAAGGATTCGTAAATCAAATAATAGATAGGAAATGGATTGGTTTGAAAATCAATGAGTTATTGGTCATAGAATATTATTCCCGTCGGACTTGAACTTAACTTGATTCTAACAAAAATACAAAAGTAAGGTTCATAAAATTTTGACTGCACTGCTTTCACTGAAGTAAATCAAGTACCTTGTCTCATTCACGTATCACAGGAATGTAATTAGGGATAGAGAATCTCTATTCAATAAGGGCCTTACCTTAGTTTTAGAATGATCATATCAATTCTGATTTGATTGAATATGAGATATTGTCGTCGGTAACGTTGATGAATGAAAAGGAAAAGGAACGGAGAGAGAGGGATTCGAACCCTCGGTAAATAAGAGTCTACATAGCAGTTCCAATGCTACGCCTTGAACCACTCGGCCATCTCTCCTACAGAATCTTATTCTGTACCAAAATGAATAAATAGCGAGTCATTCACCTGAATTGTAGTACAGGTATGACCAACGGACGGTTCCATAAAAAAAGTTTTTTTTTCCAATTAGTCTGTTTTTATGTTCTTTTGTACTATACAATTCCTTTTTCTGTGGGATCTTTTTACCCGAAGCAAAGGGTAATAAGAAGAATTATAGAATAAATTGCTAATTATGCCTAGATCTCGAATAAATGGAAATTTTATTGATAAGACCTCTTCGATTGCAGCCAATATCTTATTACGAATAATTCCAACAACTTCAGGGGAAAAAAAGGCATTTACTTATTACAGAGATGGTGCGATTTGATTTTGTTTCTGGTTTTCATTTTACATTTTTTTTTTTATTCTTGATTTTGTTTTTTTGAACCCTCATTTTGACTAGAAAAAAGAACGTAGTTAGGATAGTTAGGAATAGAAAAAAACAAATTAGTGAAAAAAAACCTATGCTTAGTGAAGGTGAAGTTTGGAGATAGAGCAATTCCTTCTGTCGTGTATCCTCGATTGATGCAGCCTTAGATTCTTCAATTATCCATTCATTTTAGTATTGAGCGAAAGGTTACATCTATAGGTTCTGTATTGGAGGTAAATACTACTTCATTAATACCAATAACCAATAGGTTGCATCAGGGAAAAAGCACTACACCTAGGAATCAACAACAGGAAAACTTTGTTATAAATAACCCCTTTCCTTATCTGTATCGGGACGAAACAGAATGGTTGGGAAAACAAAGATCCATCTCATTTGTACTTTGGATATCCGTATAACCATCAAAGGTTGTTGAAGTGACTAATTCCTGGAAATCGTAAGCGTTGAGTACAAAGAAATTGTTGGAGTTACCATTTCTATCTAGCAATAAGATAGTTGATGTTAAGAAAAACCTCTTGGGGGGAGGCTGGCTAGAAATTTCTTGTAAAAATACCAGCTCCCGTCAGTTCATAACAAGAATAGTGAAATTTTGATTACATGAATTATTACCCTAACCTAAGTACTATGCTATGCAAAGAAGGGGGGTACAGAAGGGAGGAGCCGTATGAGGTGAAAATCTCACGTACGGTTCTGAAACGGAGATTCTTTTACTAAAATGAACGACCGTAACGGATGTCGGCTCAATCCGAAGGAAATTATGCGGAAGCTTTACAGAATTATTATGAAGCTACGCGACCAGAAATGGATCCCTATGATCGAAGTTATATACTCTATAACATAGGTCTTATACACACAAGCAACGGAGAGCATACAAAAGCTTTGGAATATTATTTCCAGGCACTAGAACGAAATCCATTTTTACCACAAGCTTTTAATAATATGGCCGTGATCTGTCATTACGTGCGACTATCTTCACTATAGAAAGAAGGAAAAAAGAGAAAATTGTCTAGTCAATACTAGAAAAAAATAGGCTTTCTACATATGTATCGTACAAAGTAACGATTTTTATCAGCTGTAGCAAGGAAAGAGACTTCACCAGAACAAAAAAAAATAGGAAGAAGTATGGCCTATATACTAGACTCTATGGATAAAAGATAGAATTAGAATTGATAGAGAAAGCACCGTAAAGATCAATAAGATCAATAAAGAATAAAGATCAATTAGTAAGCTATTATTTTTAGTAAACTATTATTGATTTTTCTTTTGATTTGGTCGATAAAGTTCAGAACTGCTTACTGAAACTCAATACCATGATATGGGATAAAAAAATTTAGAAATCATCAACTTATGTAATAGAGTTGATCTATTCTACTATTTCTACTATTCTACTATAAAGTATAAAGTTCTACTATAAAGAAAGTCTAAATAAAGAAAGTATAAATAAAGTATTGAAAATATTGAGCAGCGGTGTAGCATCAGATCCCAAAGATAGTAAGTTTTTTTTTTCTGAAAGGAGGAAAGTCTTTTTCTAAGATTCTATATAAATCATAAATATCATATACCATATATGAAATAGGAAACCGAGATAGTTACCTTTCAGAAAATTCTAACGATATCGGGGTATATCTATCCTTCATTTTCCTGAAGGTGGGAGAAAAGAGAAAACTAATTTTTGATAAAAATTAGAATTGGAAACTTAGAACTTATATTTATATTTATTTATTTATTATTTATATACTTATATTACTTATATACTTATATATTATTACTTTATATATTATTACTTATATATATTTATATACTAATATACTAACAATAAATAATAAACATTTTCTGGTTAACCTAAGATAAATCAATTGATGAGAAATCGAATTCAGTTAACATTAACATAAGTTAACATAGGATAGATTAAAAGAAAGATGGTACACAAAAAGAAAAAAGAATTGATTGATGAGCCGTATGAGGTAGGAAACTCTCAAGTACGGTTCTAAGGGAGGGAATTGAATCACCTATTCCGACCGAGGAGAACAGGCCATTCTACAAGGCGATTCTCAAATTGCAGAGGCTTGGTTCGATAAAGCTGCTGAGTATTGGAAACAAGCTATAGCGCTTACTCCAGAAAATTATATTGAAGCGTATAATTGGTTAAAAATAACGAGGCGTTTTGAATAAAACCTTTCTATTTTTTTTTTGATTCAGCGAGCAAATTCAATAAAGCGTTCGTATGAGAAGATCCAATCAAGAATTTTATTATATTCCTTCTTTTGAAAAGAACTCGATTTTTGACATTTTGTACGGTATTACATAAGAATAAATGCTAGAGATACTATATAGCATAGAACTAATAAAGTTATTTCGATTAATCTTATAAATTTTCCAATTCAAAAATTCAAAGAATTCTAAAAAAGAAAAGAAGAAAAGAAAGTAAATAGATATTTCTATAAGCTAAATCATTTTTTCGTCATCTCTGGAAAAGGTTTTTGCTATAGAATAGCAAGGTCCCTTGGGCACCCATTCTTTATGTCATAATAGATCCGAACACTTGCCCCGGATCGACTAAATAGAATGAAAATTAGAATTCTAAATTTTCGGAATTCTATTTAGTTTAGTCTATTTAGTTTAGATCTATTTAGTTTAGTATTTAGTTTAGATTAATAATAATAATATAATAATAATATAAATAATAATATAAATATAATACTATAATTAATTCATTAATTCCATTCTTTCAAAGAATTCGAAAATATTCTATAATCATCATCCTTTAGTGAAAAACTAAAGAAAATAGATGGAAGATAGGAAAGGAAAGAAAGGGACTAATCATAAATCAAATATATATCTTTAAGCTTTCAGAGGTTCAATAAAAATTTTACTCTTGTTGGCGGGTCTCTGTGTATGTGTTTGTTGTCCGGAAAGAGGAGGACCTAATGATTATTCGTTCGCAGGAACCCGAAGTGAAAATTGTTGTAGACAGGGATCCTATAAAAACGTCTTTCGCGGAATGGGCTAGACCCGGTCATTTCTCAAGAACAATAGCTAAAGGTCCTGATACTACTACTTGGATCTGGAACCTACATGCTGATGCTCACGATTTCGATAGTCATACCAATGATTTGGAGGAGATATCTCGAAAAGTCTTTAGCGCTCATTTCGGCCAACTCTCCATTATCTTTCTTTGGCTGAGTGGCATGTACTTCCATGGTGCCCGTTTTTCAAATTATGAAGCATGGCTAAGCGATCCTACTCATATTGCACCCAGTGCCCAGGTAGTTTGGCCAATAGTAGGTCAAGAAATCTTAAATGGGAATGTGGGCGGTGGTTTCCGAGGAATACAAATAACCTCCGGTTTTTTTCAGATTTGGCGAGCATCCGGAATCACTAGTGAATTACAACTCTATTGTACAGCAATTGGTGCATTGGTCTTTGCATTGTTAATGCTTTTTGCTGGTTGGTTCCATTATCACAAAGCCGCTCCAAAATTGGCTTGGTTCCAAGATGTAGAATCTATGTTGAATCACCACTTAGCGGGATTACTAGGACTTGGGTCTCTTTCTTGGGCAGGACACCAAATCCATGTATCTTTACCGATTAACCAATTTCTCGACGCTGGAGTTGATCCTAAAGAGATACCCCTTCCTCATGAATTTATCTTGAATCGGGATCTTTTGGCCCAACTTTATCCAAGTTTTTCCGAGGGAGCAACCCCCTTTTTCACCTTGAATTGGGCAAAATATGCAGAATTTCTGAGTTTTCGTGGAGGATTAGACCCAATAACGGGGGGTCTTTGGATGAGTGATATTGCACACCATCATTTAGCGATCGCAATTCTTTTCCTGATCGCAGGTCATATGTATAGGACTAACTGGGGCATTGGTCATGGTCTGAAAGACATTTTAGAGGCTCATAAAGGTCCATTTACAGGCAAAGGTCATAAGGGTCTCTATGAAATCCTAACAACGTCATGGCATGCTCAATTATCTCTGAACCTGGCTATGTTAGGCTCTTTAACCATTGTTGTAGCTCATCATATGTATTCCATGCCACCCTATCCATACATAGCTATTGACTATAGTACACAACTTTCGTTGTTCACACATCACATGTGGATCGGAGGATTTCTTATAGCTGGTGCTGCTGCACATGCAGCCATTTTTATGGTAAGAGACTACGATCCGACTACTCGATACAACGATCTAATAGATCGTGTCCTTAGACACCGCGATGCAATCATATCACATCTGAACTGGGCATGCATATTTCTAGGATTTCATGGTTTTGGCTTGTATATTCATAATGATACTATGAGCGCTTTAGGGCGTCCCCAAGATATGTTTTCAGATACCGCTATACAATTACAACCCATATTTGCTCAATGGGTACAAAACACTCATGCTTTAGCACCTAGCGTAACAGCTCCCGGGACAACAACAAGTACCAGCTTAACTTGGGGAGGTGATGAATTAGTAGCAGTGGGAGGCAAAGTTGCTTTGTTACCTATTCCCTTAGGAACCGCAGATTTTTTGGTTCATCACATTCATGCATTTACAATTCATGTGACCGTATTGATACTACTGAAGGGTGTTCTATTTGCTCGCAGTTCACGTTTGATACCTGATAAAGCAAATCTTGGTTTTCGTTTCCCTTGTGATGGACCTGGTAGGGGGGGGACATGTCAAGTATCCGCCTGGGATCATGTATTCCTAGGTCTATTCTGGATGTACAATGCAATTTCTGTAGTCATTTTCCATTTCAGTTGGAAAATGCAGTCGGATGTTTGGGGTACTATAAGTGATCAAGGAGTAGTCACTCATATTACAGGAGGAAACTTTGCACAGAGTTCCATTACTATTAATGGATGGCTCCGGGATTTCTTATGGGCACAAGCATCTCAGGTAATTCAGTCTTATGGTTCTTCATTATCTGCATATGGTCTTTTTTTCTTAGGTGCTCATTTTGTCTGGGCTTTCAGTTTAATGTTTCTATTCAGCGGCCGTGGTTATTGGCAAGAACTCATTGAATCCATCGTTTGGGCTCATAACAAATTAAAAGTTGCTCCTGCTACCCAGCCTAGAGCCTTGAGTATTGTACAAGGACGTGCTGTAGGGGTAACCCATTACCTTCTGGGTGGAATTGCCACAACATGGGCATTCTTCTTAGCAAGAATTATTGCAGTAGGATAATGGTTAGGAGGATTTGAAAGGCATTATGACATTAAGATTTCCAAAGTTTAGCCAAGGTTTAGCTCAGGACCCCACTACTCGTCGTATTTGGTTTGGTATTGCTACCGCACATGACTTCGAGAGTCATGATGATATTACTGAAGAACGT